GTACTTTTTTTGATCCCTCAGAAATTTCATAAAATGGGCTTTCTAAAGACCCCCAACGATCAATCTTGGCATGAATTGCTAAAGATCCAATAAGTCCAACATTGATTCCTTCAGACGTGTCAATGGGGCAAATGCGCCCATAGTGACTGGGGTAGATATCTCGTATTCGAAAACTAGCAGTTCGTCCTGTTAACCCTCCAGGACCCAAATAACTCGATTTTCTCCCATGAACTATTTGTGTCAATGGATTAGTTCGATCCAAAACTTGAGATAATGGGTGTAATCCAAAAAAAGATTCATAAGTGGTTGTTAATGGAGTTGAAGTTACCAAATTTTGAGGGGTTGGTATCAATTTATGCCTAATTGCTCCACATATAGTCCCCCTAACCACATTTTCTAAACGAATCAAGGCTAATCCGAATTGATCTTGTAAGAGATTCGCTACAGAACGAATACGTTTATTTTTTAAATGATTCATATCGTCAAGCGTACCCATTCCAAATTTCATTTCAATCAAACGATCTGTAGCTGCCAATATATCTCTCGGTAACAAAAATGTATTGGTATGAGGTATATCAAGATTCAGTCTCCGGTTCATATTTAATCGACCAATCCTTCCTAATTCACATCTTTGTTGAAAGAATTTCTTTTGTAATTCCTTACATAAGGATTCAGAAAATACCGGATCGCCCCCTACACAAGTAAATTGTTGATAAAACTCCAAAATGGCATTTTCCTTTGATCCAATTTTTTTTTTTTCCTTATCATTCAGGAAAGCTAAGAAAATCTCAGGGTAACACACATTCTCTAAAATTTGTCGTAGATTCAAACCCATAGCTGATGATAGAACTAGAATAGATATTTTCTGTTTCCTACTCATGCGGGCCCATATCCTTGCTTTTCTATCAATCTCTAATTCTATTCTCCCCCCCCAATCTGATATTATAGTCCCAATATAGACCGAAATTCCGTTATGATCCAATTCTGAGCGGTAATAAATACCGGGGCTTTGCAATATTTGATTGATTACAATTCGGTATATTCCATTTATTAGAAAAGTTCCTAGGGAATTCATTAAAGGAATGTTTCCAATAAAAATTTTTTGTTCTTGTATATCCCTACTGTTTTTCCAAATTAATCCCGCGGATACATATAATTCAGAAGAATATGTAAGTGATTCATATACAGCATCTCCTTCTTTTATCAATGGTTCGACTAATTGATATGTTTCCACAAATAATTGAAATTCAATTTCTTGATCTGTATCTTTAATTTTTGGAAACTTAGAAAACTCTTCTGTTAAGCCCTGATCAATGAACCTACAAAATCCTTCAAATTGGATTTGATTAAATCCAGGTATTGTAGACATTCCCTCGTTTACATCCTCGAGCATTTTAAATTTCCCGTTTATTAACTATTTTTAAAATCTCATTATTGGATCGTGCCTCATTCAATTCAATTATATAGATCGATCTAGCAATGATAGAATTTTTATTCTGTTTACAGAATCGCATAAAATTTTATCTAACTCCATAGATGGATATGGAATGTATGAAATACATACGAACGGTGGAATAAAGATAATTTTATACTCAAATTCGAATTTGCAAGAAATACAACTGGAAAGGGGTTAAGAAATTACACTTAACTTCGACTTAGTAAATTTTGTTTAGGAAATTTTGTATAGAATAGCAAAACAAAACGTGATTTAATTTCTACCATTATTATGATATTACATATTCCAATATGATTGGAATATCCCTAAAATAAATGAATAAAATAAATGGATATGGATCTAGATAGAGCTATGTATATATTCCTGTCTCCCCCTTTACTGCAGTTCCATTTTTGACAGTACATTTTGATAGAGGAATTCTAGACAGATAAGATATCAGATTAGCTATCTGTGTAAAATTTTATGTTCTAGGGTTTACATATACCCATAATTGGTGTTATAATTAAAATTGAGAATAATTTTGTATTGAAAAGAATCAATACTGATTGGTTAGGTATCCATTTTTTTTCTGATATCATTAAGCTATCATTAAGATTAGGGAAATACAATTTTCGATTCAAATCCACGAATCGTTCGTAAATTCACAGTCAATAGTTAATGGTTCAAATTTGTCCTTAATTTTGTCTTTTGTGAAAGAAAAGTCACTTTTTTATTTCATATAGAAAGCAGAAAGAATTTAAATAGTGTATGTTTTGAAATACTATACAAAATTAATTGAAAAAATAAATCCAATCAAAAAATAAAAAAAAAAAAAAGAAGGATTTTTTTTTCGGAATTTAGGAAAGGGATTAAAAAAAATGGGATTCACGGTGCAAGTACAAAAAAAAAGAGTCCCCCTTTCCAAAATAAAGGAGGACGATATTTTTGTCTATTTTGTGTCGTCTTGGCGGCATGGCCGAGTGGTAAGGCGGGGGACTGCAAATCCTTTTTCCCCAGTTCAAATCCGGGTGTCGCCTCATCAACAAAAGACGCAAAGTACCTTATTCCCTTTTGCTGATATAATTTGTTGAATTTTCCCCCAACAGAAGCACGCGGAGGAAAAGTCACCTTGATACTTCCAAGGGTCTTACTGCTTATTTTGTTTGTACTAAAAGTTTTTCAGTCATCATATAAAAACTTCTTAAAATTAATTGGCTTTTTTGGAGTGTTTCATCAATATATTGAAGATATTTTTTTTGACTCTGCGCCAGCGATTCTACTATTATTAGTATTAGTGAACAATAATAGAAAACTTCCTTAAATAGAAAAATTTATTAATAAAAAATTCCTTCATATTCATAAAGATAGAGGACATAATTCACATGGATATAGTAAGTCTCGCTTGGGCTGCTTTAATGGTAGTCTTTACATTTTCCCTTTCACTCGTAGTATGGGGAAGAAGTGGACTCTAGGGGTACTACTAATTGAGTTGAGAAATCAAACTGTATCAATTGTTTTATACATTATTCTGCAAAGATTTTAAACTTTAACTCTTGTTTAAATTCAATTAAATTGAATTTAAAATATCTTCATTTCAAAATTCTATATCTATATTGTATTTGAGTGAAGTAATCTATTCTATGAATAATATATGAATAATACCCTTTTCTTTTAATTTAATCAAACAAATATTTCAATGATTGTGGTGTTCATATTTCCAAAGTAAAACGAATACAAATGATAGGAAATTCATTCCAACCAAATTTTTCCTAAATTATCTATTTCGATAAAGTGGTTCTTACCAGAGTTATATATCAACAATGAGGTGAGGGGGAAGGGATCGCCCTCCCTTTTTTTGTTTGTCTCTTTCCTGTTCAAAGATAAAAAAAGTACTTCTTTTATTAACTATTAAATAGTTATTGGTTCTTAAATATTCAAAGTGATTAAAATTAAGTGACTTTTCCATGGGAAATAAGATATTTTCTTGCTTAGTTTATTATTTGTTTTATTCTTTTATAAAATTTATTTATGCTATACCTTATTTTATTAACTTGACTTATTTCATATCATGATTCAAGGATTAAAAACGGGCAGGGTTTACTAATCCTTTTTGTTTTGTTGAAACCTTAAAAGTTTTTATAGAACTCCTTTCCTTGGATGATCTGTCAACTGCTCGATCAATTCTTTCTTCGAAATGTTAAAGTTAAAAAAAGATTTCTTGATTTTCTTTTATTAATAATTAATATTACTATATGTCCAGATTTTTTACTTTTTTTTATTGATTTTATTCTTTCAGTGGATGTTGGGATTCATATTGAAAATAATCAGAACTATAGGAATTAGAATAATAAAAGTAAGAACTGCCTTTCGACTATTTCAGATTAATTAGAATCAACACAAATAGATGAAGAAATAGAATTGGGACATTATGTACATTCCATATAGATAATTGATATCTAGATATATCAATATGAGATTCTAGATTAATCTATATCTATACTAAACCTATATCTTCATACAGTATAACTTTATACATTAGAATACCAAAAAAAGGTAATATGATAGAAAAAAAAGATTTCTTTCTATCATACTATGGGATCTCATAGAATACTGCTAATTCTAGTCTATTTATTTCATCTAAAACGAAAACTAGTAATCCTTTTCATTTTATTCCGTCAATCATTGATAAAAACTAAGAAGTCAAGTTTCATTCAAATTAATCACCTTGACTAACTGTTTTTACGTATATTATAAGTAAAAAAGCAGTAGGAACTAGAATAAACAATGCAGTAGCAATAAATGCAAGAATATTTACTTCCATAATCTCATCCTTTCTTTCATTTTTCTTTACTTCGCAAAAACTCGGGATTAAATCCCATAGAGATACTAAATCTTTCGCCTCTACTCTAAATTCAATGGGATGAATTCCATCTCGATGATATTGAATTGGATCAATATCATGAATAACAATATCTGAGCTATCAAATCGCTTCATTGTCGAGAATTCAATAGTATAACATAGAAAGATTGTTTATCCATACCGAATTTAAAAACAGATTCTTGATTCAATTGCAAATTTATTTACTTTACTTTTTTTAATTTTTCATATTCTTTTCTCGAAAAAATAAAAAATTCTTGACTTCTTTGTACAATCATGGGAGACGTATCATGTAACCACCTTTCCTTTCCACTTAGATTGGTTACAACCAAACCCAAACAAAAGTGCGCAATTTGAAATTTGAATGAGATTAGACAAAATCGGAGCCAAGACAAAATATACTTAAAAAAAAAAGATTCTATCAAAAAAATAAAATTCATTTTATTTTGTATCGTACAAATCCGATTTTTTTGTGTGATTTATTTGTGTTGTGTATGGGGCTCTACCGGAAAAGATATGGTACTCGATTCGATTTCATTATACGGGTCAGGAGTAATCGAAAAATACAAACTAAGTAGAGTATCTTTTTAAATCTTGAATATGACGCTACCAATAATTGTACTAATTCACATATGTTTCGATTAATCAGTACTAGTTGAAAAAAGAAAAAAAATTAAATAGTTAAATCTTAATTATGTAACTATTTAATATGTAAATATTAAAATATTAATTATTTAATAATAATTTAATAATAATTAATTTAATAATTTTATTTAATAATATAAATTCCATAATATTAATAAATTAAATATTCCAAATATTCAAATTAAATTGAATAGTAAATAAAATTTCAAATTAACTAGAATTTGTATAGAAAATATTTAAATAGAATTAAATAAGAATTAAATATAGAAATATTAAATAAATAAGTCATAAGAATTAAGTAATAAGAATAAATAAATAAAAAAAAACGAAGTATCCCCTTGGGAATGAAAATGAAATTGTGCTATTTGCTCCCCTTTTGCAGAAGGGGGAGATATGAGTTGATGTATTTGTTTTATTCCATTTTTTTTTAATATTATTAGATCCGTCGGGACTGACGGGGCTCGAACCCGCAGCTTCCGCCTTGACAGGGCGGTGCTCTGACCAATTGAACTACAATCCCCGGGAAATGCAATAAAATGTACAGCATACATATTATTATGATTTCATTCAAACCCTTTTTTATATTTATATTTCGATTTTCGATTGAAATAAACGCCTTGGAACAGAAAGGGGAGTGTGATATTCACATGGATATACACTTTAATGATACAAAGGGACAGGGATTGCTAGTAATCTTCTCATTATTTCAAATCAAAATCGAAAAAAAAAAATCTTTCAATGTAAAAAAGTAAAAAAAAAAGACTCTTTTTTCTTTCCATTACTCTTTATTCTTAGACTTTATACTTACAAATCCGGATCTGAGTCTAGATGATTAGCAAGATCAGAATTTTGAGAAAAAAAAGAAATAAAACAAATAAAATAAAGAACAAGTACAGATATATCCGAACTTTTTCCTTTTTTCCGTATCAGGCATTTCGCGAGACCAAGAGGCTTATTTCATGGCAGATCAGTGAATTATTGGGCCGAGCTGGATTTGAACCAGCGTAGACATATTGCCAACGAATTTACAGTCCGTCCCCATTAACCGCTCGGGCATCGACCCAGGAAGAATCAATTCCAGATTTTTTTATTAAAAAAAAAAAAGAATCCACGATCCCCTTCCGTTTGTAATACCCTACCCCCAGGGGAAGTCGAATCCCCGTTGCCTCCTTGAAAGAGAGATGTCCTGAACCACTAGACGATGGGGGCACATTTGCCCGACCGCCAGCATACTATGTTCATAGTATGAACAGTTTTTTGAAATTGTCAATATAAGAAAATGGTATGACTCGATTTGAAGAATCTTTGACCCTTTCAGATTCCATAGAATTTTTTTATTCTTATATTAAGATTAATTCTAATCGCCATTATCCATTATAGGCCATTATCGATTAGAATAATTTCATTTTAATTTTATAATTAGAATATAATAATTATAATCGAGAATACTAATTTCAAATTCTAATTAAATAATTTATTTAATAAAAATTTATTTAATATTTAATTAATATTCTATTAGAATATAGTTTCTAATATAGTTACTTACTTTTTCTAGATTTAGAGATTGAATTTCTAATCTAGTTTCATAGATCTATCTTATCCACATAGTAGATCATTCAAGAATTCAATCAAATGAGCCCCTTTAACTCAGTGGTAGAGTAACGCCATGGTAAGGCGTAAGTCATCGGTTCAAATCCGATAAGGGGCTTTGGCGTTTTTTCATAAAACCAGCGGTAGTATTCCTATTTGAAGAGGGAATAGAAGTTGCTATTTATAATAACAAAAGTAAGAAACTCTAGAATTCTAATTAATTCTAAAATTTTCAAAAATTAATATAATTAATATTATAATGCTTTATTTTAGTTTCTTTTCGACTTTCGTTTAGAATCTATCTTTAGAATTTTTTTTTTAAGAAAAAAAATAGAATATTCTATAGAATATTTGAATATATTATTAGTAATCTATTAGTAGTATTAGAATATTGTAATATCCAATATTAATATCTAATAATAATAAATTATTTTATTCTAATCTAATATATTTCTATTTTTTTAGAATATTTTTTTTTCGAATATATTCGAAATACTATACTATAACTAGAATAGTATATATTCTATTTCGAATATATATTATTAGAATTCTAGAGTATTCTTTAGAATATATAATATTAGTCTATTTTTTTTATCTAGTTATTTATAGAGTTAGAAAGTTTAGTTAGAAGGTTGAACATTTGTTTATTATATTAGAATAGAAATATAATGAATAATAATTCAATAAATGAGAAATTATCTCTTAAATCGCCAAATTTCCTTCTTTTCCATAAATCAATCGTCAAAATTGGATTCGAAATCAATAAAAGTAAGTGGACCTAACCTATTGCATCATGACTATATCTACTATTCTGATATTCAAATTCGATATAGATGAAATTGAAAGAGTAGCTACGCTTTTTCTTTCATTTTGATATTTCTTTTTGAACTCCGAAAAAAAATCTGTCGATATTTCTGATTTAATCTTCTTGCTCCTAATTATTCTATCTAAT